AACTGAATTGGGGGTTGTTTGGTCAAGTAACGGAAACTCAATCAAATTCATAACTGTCTCAATGTAATCTTTTCCTTCCTTTTTTTTTTATTGTCTGAATACTCAGTTAAGACCATTCCAATGCTCCTTTTCGCCATGCATAAACTGAACCCACAATTGGGATAAGCACGAAAATTAAAGCTTCGATAAATACAGATACACCCAATACATCGAAACTCATTGCCCATGGATAAAGAAAGACCGTTTCAACATCAAAAACAACAAAAACTAGAGCAAACATGTAATAGCGGATTCGGAATTGTAACCAAGCGTCCCCCATGGGTTCTATGCCCGATTCATAACTAGAGAGCTTCTCTGGTCCTTCACTAACCGGGGCTAAAACTCCTGAAATTACAAATGCCAAGATAGGAATAACGCTTGATATTATCAGAAATGCCCAGAAAATATCATATTCGTGAAGCAGAAACATAAATGTACTCCTATTAATGTGGAATATGCTGAATTATTCGAGTTGGCATTGTCAACTCATCCAGAACTTGTTTTCCTAGGTAAAACAAGAATTGATTTTAATCAAATCAAAGTGCATAGTTCAGAGTTTGTTTGCTGTGTGGCATGTCTTGTTTAGAGATTCATCCAACGGAATCCCGATTCCTTTTTGATTTCGATTCTATTTAGATACGGTGTAGACATAAGGTGTTCTTACACAAACAAAACTCTCTCACTTTGTCTCGCTTTCTCTATTCTCTATAAAAAAATAGATAATAGATATAAGATATAAAAAATATTAAATAATAAAAGTACTAAATAATAAAAGTAATTTAATTAACTACTAAAATATACTAATCTAACCTAATAGAATATTCTATTACTAATGTATTCTAATGAATAGTAATAGTATAACTACGTTTCGTAATTATGAAAGGTAATACTATGTTTTTTTCTTGATATTTCCTTATATTTATTTCTTTGTATTTGATTTGATATTTAGAAATATCTATTTCTTATAGAAATTATATGTATTTATATAATGTAATGTTATATAATGTATAAATAATGAAATGAAATAAGATAATGAAATATTATCAAAAAAATAATATCAAACATAACATAGTTATTAGCAAAACCGAAAAATTATTTTGGTAAAAAATGTCTAGGGATTTCTAGCATATTGGAAGTATTCTTTTCATTAAAATCCAGGTAAAGGATCGTTGCTTCTATTGATTTTATACAAATACGAATACGTAAAATCTAATGCATCGAACGATTATATTTTCTTTCTTTTTCTTGTCCTAGATTTGACACATACTGAACTGATTAGATCCATTGGAATGAATTATTGTTTTTATTTTCTGGTCCCTATGTATTTACATGAATATGTGGTAATGCTTTCATTTCTATGAAAAACCAATGGTCTGTCCAGTCTATAAACAAGTACTACTAATGAGGAAATGAAAACTATACTAAACTAAAATAGAATGTCTATACAAAAATAGACAAATAGAATGTATTAGGGCTATACGGACTCGAACCGTAGACCTTCTCGGTAAAACAGATCAAACTGATTATTATCGAAATGATTCGAACTGTTTCAAAGACCCAACATGCATTTTGTTGCATTGGGCTCTTTCATCAACTGATGTAAAGATCAGTTAGTCCACCATATTTTTTCTTTACAGGAAAATAATGAGCTGGCTCCATGTGCTCTGATTCATTATTTGTATTCAGATCTAGTAGCAATACCAAAGTGTTTCAAAGAAGGGTTACCTTGACTTAGGTCTGCCTTCGGCTTAGATCAACCTAAGTTAAATGGAGTCTCCATCGTTCCGCTGCAAGAGTAGAATATGAGACTTCATACACCTTAAAGTTCATAAGACGAAAAGAGGTTTTTTTGAAGCCCTTATACTCATAATGCCTAGCATTGAATGGGCTGGGTATTTACCTTATCAACTATCAAATCAATGACGGGTTCTATTTGATTTGGCACCTAAATTCGCACCAAAATCGGACCGAACCAAATATTTGTCAGGCTATTGTTCTCTTGTTCTCTCGAATCTATGGAGTAAGACATTGATTTTTCAATAAGATCAATTATGTTCATTGCATAATAAGCTCCCTTGAAAAGCATTGGCGCACGTGTAAACGAGGTGCTCTACCTAACTGAGCTATAGCCCTTGTCATAGATATCTTAACATATAGATAATTTCTTGTCAAGATGGATATTCCCTAATCCCACATGATAACTCTCTGATCCGTTTACTGTTAACAGATTGGTATTGCTTAGAAACAATATTCTATCTATAATCCCCGAGGTGGTGGGTCTTCTTTTGCGGTGATAAATTACCTACTTAACTCAGTGGTTAGAGTATTGCTTTCATACGGCAGGAGTCATTGGTTCAAATCCAATAGTAGGTAGAACTTATTAGATACCGGAGTCAATGCAATGGTATCTAATAAGTTTTTCTACCCATCTTCTTTTTTTCGTTGTATCAGATTAGACTCGATTGTCTTCAATTGGTAGAATCTAAATGTGGTGTATAATAAAGAACTTCTAAAAAACTTCTTTTGATTATTTTGATGTATTGACTTGACTAGTAGGAAATAACATTGACAGCCTCTACTCGTGTCCTAGCTCGTCTGAGAGCTAGATTCGCTTCAATGACTTGTCTCTTACCCCCAGCTCTACTCAAGTTAGCTTCAGCTATTTCAAGAGCTTGTTGAGCTTCTTGCGGATCAATGTCAGCACTCATCTCCGCATCATTTCCTAAAATGGTGATCTCATTATTCCCTATTCTAGCAAAACCACCCATCAGAGCCACCGTTAACCATTGGTCGTTGAGGCGTATTCTCAAAAGACCTATATCTACAGCCGTGGCAATAGGGGCGTGGTTTGGTAATACACCAATTTGGCCGCTATTTGTAGATAAAATGATTTCTTTCACTTCTGAATCCCAAATAATTCGATTAGGAGTCAGTACACAAAGATTTAAGGTCATTTCTTCAATTTGCTCTCCACTTCTAAGTTCATAGCTTTCGCGGTAGCTTCATCGATGTTACCCACCAAATAAAAGGCCTGCTCGGGCAGACCGTCTAATTCTCCGGAAAGGATCAGTTGAAACCCCCTAATTGTTTCTGCAAGACCAACATATTTTCCTGGAGAACCAGTAAATACTTCTGCCACGAAGAAGGGTTGTGATAAGAAACGCTCAATTTTTCGTGCTCTTGCTACAGTTAAACGATCCTCCTCGGATAATTCATCCAATCCAAGAATAGCTATAATGTCCTGAAGTTCTTTGTAACGCTGTGAAGTTTGCTTAACTCTTTGCGCAGTTTCATAATGTTCCTCGCCAACGATCCGAGGTTGTAACATAGTTGACGTTGAATCTAAAGGATCTACTGCTGGATAAATACCTTTGGCAGCTAATCCTCTTGATAGTACGGTAGTGGCATCTAAATGTGCAAATGTAGTGGCAGGAGCAGGGTCGGTCAAATCGTCCGCAGGTACATAAACTGCTTGGATCGAAGTTATAGATCCCTCTTTGGTAGAAGTAATTCTTTCTTGCAAAGAACCCATTTCTGTACTAAGGGTAGGTTGATAACCCACTGCAGAAGGCATTCTCCCTAATAATGCGGATACTTCTGATCCTGCTTGGACAAAACGAAAGATATTGTCGATGAATAGAAGCACATCTTGTTCATTAACATCCCGGAAATATTCCGCCATAGTTAGGGCAGTCAAACCAACTCTCATACGAGCTCCCGGCGGTTCATTCATTTGACCATAGACTAAAGCTACTTTTGATTCTGCAAGATTTTTTTCATTAATTACTCCGGATTCTTTCATTTCCATGTAAAGATCATTTCCTTCACGAGTACGTTCCCCTACTCCGCCAAATACGGATACGCCTCCGTGAGCTTTGGCAATGTTGTTGATCAATTCCATGATGAGTACTGTTTTACCTACTCCAGCTCCCCCAAATAGTCCGATTTTTCCTCCACGGCGATAGGGAGCTAAAAGATCTACCACTTTAATACCTGTTTCAAAGATTGATAATTTCGTATCTAACTGTATAAAGGCAGGCGCAGATCTATGAATAGGAGAGGTTGTGCGAGTATCTACAGGACCTAAATTATCAACAGGCTCTCCAAGAACGTTGAAGATTCGCCCGAGAGTAGCTCCGCCGACCGGAACACTTAGAGGAGCTCCCGTGTCAATCACTTCCATTCCTCTCATCAGCCCATCTGTAGCACTCATAGCTACAGCTCTAACTCGATTATTTCCTAATAATTGTTGTACCTCGCAAGTCACATTAATTTGCTGACCGACAGTATCTCGACCCCTAACTACCAAAGCGTTATAAATATTAGGCATTTTGCCCGGGGGAAAAACGACATCCAGTACTGGGCCAATAATTTGAGCGATACGCCCTAGGTTTTTTTCTTCAAGTGTGGAAACCGCAGGACTAGAAGTAGTAGGATTGATTCTCATAATTATAATAAAGTGAAATATGTCGAAATTTTTTTGGAATAATACCAAATCAAAAATAAAGGTCCGATAGCAAGTTGATCAGTTAATTCAATAAGAGATAAATGGGAGATAGCACTCGATTTAGTTGGTACCACCCAGCCGAATTCGATTCAATGGTTTATTCATTCAATCAGTCAATTTTCAAGTTCAGCCAATCTTTTTTTTTGAAAAAAAAAATTGCAAGTAGATGAAATCGTGAATAAATGTGTTTCATTTCTCTATCATTATAGAAAATAAGATCCCTATTATATTACCTATGGAATTCGAACCCGAACTCGATTTATGATTCATTATTTCGATCTTATCTTATTGGCCTTTGTTCTTTATTTTTTATTTTTCATATAGATTTCCGTCTTTATATTAATTATACCCCTTCGTGGATGAATTATGCCTATTTTCACATCTAGGATTTACATATACAACATATATTACTGTCAAGAGGGAATTTTTCTCAGTATTTAGATATTTAGATTCA